AAGTAATAAACTGAGAAAAATAAAAAAAAAAGAATAATCAATGGAATAAAAGAAGAAATGTCCCGGCCAGTACTTAAGCAGATCAGGCCGGGAAAATAAACCTTTCGTATAAAATCAAAGAACTAAGATATTCTTTCTATTGAGGAGATCCGTTTTGAGTCATTATCTATATTGAATTCCTGATCAATTGCTTTTTTCTATTTTTTTCTTTTTTTTCTTATATTTCTTATACATATTTTTACATATTTTATTATATATAATATATTTATACTATAATAAATATATATCTCTTAGTATAAATATATACCTTTACTTTTATTTTATTTATTTATTTTATTTAAATATTTTATTTAAATTATTTTATCTAAATATTATTTGTTTAAGTTTAAATTTTAATAGCTATTTTAAAAATTTCTATTATTTATTAGAATATTTTAGAATATTTCGAATTTCTATTTTAATAATATAATAAAATAAATAATAATAATTTGGAAAAGTTAAATAAGATTAAATAAAAAAAATCAAATGAAAAAAGAAAATAAAGAGAAGAAGGTGGATTTTTATCAATCTTTATTTCACGTGTTACATCACATAACAAATTTTCAATTTGGAATTAGGAGAGATGGCTGAGTGGACTAAAGCGGCGGATTGCTAATCCGTTGTACGAATTATTTGTACCGAGGGTTCGAATCCCTCTCTTTCCGCTTTCTCTGATCACTTGGTATTTTCGAATTCGAAAAGATTCTCATCCCTTGATTTTATCATAGTTAAATGTATGAAACAAATAAGATTATTAAGAATTAATTTAGAAAAAAGCAAAAAAACTAGAAATTTTTTATTCCTCACGTCCAGGATTGCGTCCTGGATCATTAGATAAGAATCCAAAGATAAAAAGGGAAACAAAGAATATCACTACTGTGTAAACAAAGAGTTTGAGAGTAAGCATTACACAATCTCCAAAAGATCATTTTTTTTTTTTTGAAAAAGGGGAATAGATTGCCTATTTTTTACCACATATACCATTTTTTTTTTGTTTTGACACCCCAAAAAATGAAAAATAAGACGAATTTATTTGTAATAAGATTTTGATTCATTCGTTACCCGAAATTTCTTGTCATATCAATAATTAGGTATTGTGGAGTACCTAATAGTCCATACTCACCGGAAGGTGAGAACGGGGAAAAGGCTGATCCAAATTCATCGCTGCGGTTATTCATTCAATATACAAGAATTTCGATTTTTGAATCGAGGGTTCGTAATGTAAGACTTATCTGATCTTATCAATTTTTAGAATTTTTTTATTGAATACATCATCAATTTAGCAGAGTATTAAAGATTTCATCGAAAACTTACAGTGGCTTGCCAAACAAAGGCTAAGAGAAAAAAGAGTACAGGTATGACAGGCATAACATCTATGATTGGATTGAAAATGGCATAAGCTTCGGGCAATTTGGCGAAGAAAAAACTACTCGAATAAAGGACAGAATTAAGACAGATACCGATTAAACTAAAGATATTAAGCATAACAAGCATTTCGTTCTTGTGGATTAGATAATTTTGAGTTATTTTTATAAGGGAAAAATGAAAAAGGCAGATCAAGAAATCCTTCTTTTTCTTCGGTTCGGACTTTCCCAAATAAAAAATCCCTCCCCCCATTATCATTCTAAAATGAGAATATAAGGAATTCAACTTTCATACAATATCTTAATTGAATTCTATGTAATGATCAATGAATTTTTTTGATTCTATATCTACATGTCTTGAATCCTAGCAACAAAATATCCCATATGTTTTTGTGTATTTGGGTTGGGATTGACGAATAACCAATACCAATATTAGTGTTGATTAATTTCGAATAGAAATCAAAATGGGGCGTGGCCAAGCGGTAAGGCAGCGGGTTTTGGTCCCGTTATTCGGAGGTTCGAATCCTTCCGTCCCAGATCGTTTTTCATGAAACGAAAGATGGGATCACACTGCATTCCACATGAAACAATAATTTGTTAAAGGGCAAAATCTTTTCTTATTAATTTTCAGAATGGTTCTAAGAATCATATCTGAGAATTCGTTTGGTTTCTCACAAACAGAATCAAGTGTCAAATGTGGGTAAAATTGAATATCTTTATTTTCATTCAATTCATATGATAGAATATGGGGTTAAATTAAATAAATTTGATCCTTGCTGACCCTTATCCGGATAAATACTTATTTATCCATAGATAGAAATATTATATACCGGTTGAACCAATGACTATTCATGATTTTATATTGAATCAATTCCATACCGCTTTGAAATTTCAATTAGAGGAATGTTATGGTAAAACTTCGTTTGAAACGATGTGGTAGAAAGCAACGTGCGACTTGAAGGACATGGTTGGCTGTGGATTTTTACATCCGCCATCTTCTATAGTAATGAAGATGCTCTTGGCTCGACATAGTTTGTTCTGTTCTGCCCGGAACCTAATTTGTGTTGGGTTATAAGTAAATAGTACATGATGAAGCTCGAGAAGAAAGGATTGATTCATTTTTCAAGGGAAAGAATCTAGGGTTAGTGAAAATCAATAAGTTAGACCAACTCTGTAAGTATATCCTCACTATATATAAATTCTAAATCGAAAGGTTCAAATTCAGAACAAGTTTGAAAAGTCAAATTTTCCGAAATTGGTAAAACTATTTCGATGAAAAGTGTATCACAAGGGAATCAATCATTCGTATTCTATTTATATAGAAAGAAATAACAAAAAAAGGTATGTTGCTGCCATTTTGAAAGGAATAAGGATCCCCGAGGTAATGTCTAAACCCAATGATTTCACAAAGCAAGGATAAAGGATTCCGAAACAAGGAAACACTATTTTCAATTGTCTCAACAATTGGATCAGACTGAGGAATAAAAATAGATTCGAAATGAGACAAACAAAAGAGTTTAGAGACGGCTCAATAAATGTCTAAGGATTCTCTTGTCAGAATTACCCAACTTGAGTTATGAGTATGAATGAGATTTCTCCCTTTTTCTGTAAGGAAGAAGAAAAAAGTACTCAATTCAAATTATAGTAAAATTCATGATTTTATGGATCCACTTGCTATTATATACAGAAATTGGAATCATTTTTCTCGAGCCGTATGAGGAAAAAACCTCCTATACGTTTCTAGGGGGGGCATTGTTTATTTACATCTATCCCAATGAGCCATCTATCGAATCGTTGCAATTGATGTTCGATTCCGAAGAGAAGGAAGAGATCTTCGAAAAGTAGGTTTTTACAATCCGATAAAGAATAAAACTTATTTAAATGTTCCTGCTATTCTATATTTCCTTGAAAAAGGTGCTCAACCTACAGGAACTGTTTATGATATTTTAAAGAAGGCAGAATTCTTTAAAGAAAGAACTTTGAGTTAATTAAAGGAAAAAACAAAATTATTAAATAAATAAAATAAAGTAGGGAAGGGTAACTAGTATCTATCCTTGTGTAATTATTTCTATTTACACACCATTTTCCTTTTTCTTGCTTTACTCATATTTTGGTGGGGGAATTTAATTTAACAACAAACAAGGGGTTAAGCTTGCTTATCGTACTTTTATTGATTGAATAAACCGGGGATTTTTTATTTACCCTTTCCTTAATTTTTTCCATTCCAATTTCTTATTTATGTTGTGCCAATCCAACACAAGTCTTTATTTTATTTACTTGATTTACTTTCTCAACATTGCTTTTATATTGACAATGGTGTATCGAACAAATATAATTCGATCGTAGATAAATAGGGCTGTTTATCCCCACCCCATATTGATTTTTTTGTTTCCTTCACTCAAATGATGGGTTTGCCTTACTGCATTTACTCTCATACAAGATGTATTTTCTTAGGGAAAATCAAAAAAGAATTTGATAAAAAATGGGTGGTCTGCCATAATTTTTACACTTCGATTAGGAATATTTTTAATCCGATCTTCTAACTTTGGTATTTTGTGTTTCTAATTGATCAGAAAATCTTTCTTTTCGATGTGTTGCTAGTTCAATGTTTTGATAGGGTCGTGCAGTGCAATTCAATTGATTTTTATATTTTGATCGTATCTACATATCCTATTTATCCGGGTTGCTAACTCAACGGTAGAGTACTCGGCTTTTAAGTGCGACTATGATCTTTTACACATTTGGATGAAGCAACAAATTCGTCCAGACTATTGGTATAGTCTATAAGACCACGACTGATCCTCAAGGGTAATGAATGGAAAAAACAGCATGTCGTAATAAAATCGAAAATCTAATAAAATCAATTTCTAATTTTATTAGATTTTCGATTTTCTTAATTTATTTAATTTGAAATGAAAGTCAAAGTTAAAGTAGAACTTTGAGTTTATCCTTACCGGATCATTACAGTTCCAAAAGATTGTTTTTATTTTTGGAAGGGGACAAAAGAAATTCACATTTACAGTTGGGTCTAGTGAATAAATGGATAGAGCTCTATGGCTCCAATTCTGGTAAAATAAAAAGCAACGAGCTTATGTTCTTAATTGGAATGATTACCCGATCTAATTAGACGTTAAAAATGAATTAGTGCCTAATGCGGGAAAGAGTGGGTTCTCCTGTGAGTGAACCATTGATTTTTTCTTTTTTTTTTCAGAATCCTAATTATTCTTTATTATGGATTGTAGACGGATGTGTAGAAGAAACAGTATATTGATAAAGAGAATTTATTCCAAAGTCAAAAGAGCGATTGGGTTGCAAAAATAAAGGATTTTTTCTCCTGTTGTAATTATAACGAACATAAACCAATTGGATAGAAAAGGAAGGTAAAAAGATCTGTTGATTGGACTCCCTCTTTCTTTTCCGGGGTATATATTTTTTTCTTACTATACTATATACATAATACAATACATAATACCCTGTTCTGACCATATTGCACTATGTATATATCATTTGATAAACCAAGAAAAACCTCCTGCCTCTGGCTCAAGTAGAAATGTAAATGGAAGAATTACAAGGATATTTAGAAAAAGATAGATCTCG